TTGCCTATATTTTCCTCCGCGTTTTTCTTTTTTTTCGGGGTATTCTCATTGTTTTATACTCACTTTTCAATATGTACAATCTTATGTTCTCTCCTCTTGTCTTTAACGTTTTGCCAATTGAATCTTCACTCCTGGAGTTTTATCTCTCTCAACCCTACCAGGATCCTGAGTGGGTTTAATTTGTTCACGAGCGATTACGCCTCTGCCCACCGTCTGAATTCTCTTCGAGATTTCAGTCCTTTATGAATATTTAACTTTGTACAGCGACTCGCGAACAAATTATAGACCTATATAAGGTCATTTTTTTTTCTCATCAGGACCCTCTTCTATTCTATTTATTCCGGACTCCGATCTAGATCTTATCCTTCGGGTGTACCTTGAACCCATAGACTTTTCTCATTCAGCACTCTGTGAAGTCTTGCGTAGTTTATGCCAAGACCGACACGAATCTTCTTTCTATTCACAGGTTATGGAAGATAAGGCGGATGCTTTCCAGGGGTTTTGGGAGCAACAACGGCAGAAATCAATTGATTTAAACGAAAGAAGGGATGGAATTTATCTCTTTAGAAAGGCGAAGTGAGGAACTTGAAAAACAAAACGCCCTTCTAAGGAGATAAATTGAAAGATTGAATAGTCTTTAAGATAGGATGGAGTGGTATGAGGGCGGTTTGAGCGTCGAAGGAGTGCATTCTATAGTTATGATACCAGGTCCGTCGTAGGAATTCAAAGGCTTGTCTACGGTAGTGATCGATTAATTTCAAAGGGAGGGCTTCACAGAAGCTGTCAAGAGTGACTAGTTTAGGGTAAGTCGTAGGGACTCCGTCCACGGGCACCTTGGAGGGTTAATAAGCCAATCCTCGTCTTAGAGCTAGAGCTATGGAGTGTGAAAGACAAAGTCTAGTTGTAGGTTGGAGTTCCTCTTTAATTACTTATTTATTTGTTCCACATCTCGATCTCTACCACTCTTTACTATTCTTTTTATTCTTGGCCTTGGGAAAGTGTCTCTTGCTTTGATTAAAAAAGCTAAAGCTGTTCAGCCGTGGCCATAGCTGCTGCGACGAGTGTTTTGACACCACGCCTCTGCAACTCTTGTTGTTCCCAAGTTTTTAGTCCATCCATTCAATTGAATATAAACTCCTTTTTTTTTAATGTCTGGAATCTCACTAGATGAGAACTCCTTCGCATAATATCGAATCCTCAACCGCTTAAGCTTCTGCCTATCGAGGAATTTCACATTCTCCGGGTAGAATTGCCTCTTTCTTTCATTTTAAATTCATCCCCCGTGTCTACAGTGCAGAGGCTCTTCTCAATATCAGTACAGTCTATTCGGCGTCTCCACCAAAAAGGCCGCAGTGTACATGGTGGCAGTACGTATCTTAGCCTTTTCATCATTAACCATCATGGCTTAAAAGACCTTTCTTTCCAATTTCCACAATCCATTCTTCAGATCCGTAGCATCCCTAGACCCTTGAAAATGAAAATGTTTTTGCGCACGTACAGCTCTCTCTTATGAGAATATTACCATTCGTAACAGCCTTATTTAGTATAGGCTACCTAATCTATTCTACTTGTCCTCAAGACACACTCCCAAGATAGCTTATCTTTCCTTGAGTTTGTAAAGTAAATATCCTCGGGCTTATCTCAAATACTGCCCAAAGTGCCTTGGAGTTCTACATCTGGCTACCAAAAGCATGAAGCCGGTATTATTCATCTGCCATAGCTAATTACACCCGAACAACCCGTGATTCGATCGTATATTGGCTAGAACCTCCTTGACTTGTCCTTCATCCTTTTGCTTGTTCCGGCAGCGTTCTCCATGTTCGTCACCAGACGACAAACTCCGTCACGTCCCCACGTAACCTGCTCAGATAGCACTTTTCACGGCCTTCCAGTTCCAAGTTCTCAAGCACTGTGGTGGCACTTCAATAAAAATAGATAAGTCAGCCTACCCAAGCTGCACACCCTCTGTTCATCTTCTTTAGTATAGCCAGTGGAAGCAAGTTTCCTTTTTAATGAGCTTTTTGGAAAAGTAGATCCATACTCTTACGAGTAAGCAAGTAAACTACCATACTCTATTTAATCTGTCCTTTCACCCCAAACTCTCTCTTTTCAGTCTAGCTTCCCTATCTTTACCTTACTCTATCGATCCAGCCTAGTAACCCCTCCCACTCTCCTGCGAAAATAAAAGTATTGAGCTCGGACCTTTTTGTTGTAAGCACGGGCCACTCTATTTCAAATGATTTACTTTTTTCCTTTTTGGTGTACTCAGCCATTGGCTTGAGCGTAGTAGGGTGGATGACTGTATCAATCGAATCCTGTACTTGTACTCTGCAGCGAACTCCTTCACTTTACTAAAAAAGGAGCTATCTTTTCAGTAGTGAGAGTTTCCGGTAGTCCGAATCGATGAATGATGCTTCTATTGAGAAGAGAAAACCGGATCGGATCACTTAAGAGCTGTGAACTTTATCTTTAAGAGCTCTGCTTCGACCCACTTGGTGAAGTAATCAGTCGCCACCAATCTAAATGTCCGAGCGAAGCGAATAGGGGGTATATTTTCCCGATAACGTCTATTGCCCCTTCTATAAACGGCCAAGGTTGGATTTCGAGGCTAAGCTCTTTGCTTTGGCCGACACATGCTAAACCGGCCCATGCTCCTTACATGGGTGGAAAAAAGGACCATGTCGCCGAATCACACTCGCCATTCTAAGAACGGACTTAAGGTTTTTCCTCGTGTACTTATGCCATGACTTGCAATGCTTAATTCATGGACAGACACCGAAGCAGCAGGTCATCAGTCGTTTTCCTGTATTGCGTCCCCTCGATCAGAACATAGTTCAAAGACATTAGCCTGAATTAGTAGTTCGCCGGCTAGGCTTTTTTTAGTATTCATAAAAGCTTCGCCAGTCTTTGCTTTACTATTCTGTTGGGTATGACTTACTCTTATTAACAGCTTGGAATCTCCTTTATAGGAACTTAAGACCCATTAGGACCGCCACTTCGAGGCCAAGAAAAATATCTTAAAAAGAGAAGGTATGCGCGCACATAGCACTTGCGAGACAAGGGGCACTCTACGACCTTTTTACTAAGGTTTCCCGATAAGTTAATGTCTGGGAATGTCAGGTTATTGCGTCCCCCGGGCATTAGATTGCAGCTTAGCGTGAAGTATAGGTCATGCGTTATGCGGCAGAATCATAGTCTAAAAAGATCGAGGGGAATATTATTTTATATGATAAAAGGGATGTTGACTCGAGTGGTCTTCCTTTACTAAAGAAAATAAGCGGCGTAATCGTCATCATCACCAAGACCATGATTGTCGCCTAACCAAGGCAAAAATCTGGACCCACTTGAATCCTACACTCTTCTCAGTTAGATCTTTATCCTTAGCGTGGATCGGGATTGAGCATTCCTCTCCTTTTACTTTTATCGCATTGGGATAAAAAATGGAGACTGAGTTTTTAGTTTGTGTTAAATCTGCTTGCTTTTTAAGGGGGTTTTCATTATACCAATTCCTCAACCACTCGTCATTGTGAGCGCTCGCTGTCTGTAGAGCTTAATAAACTATACTATAGAATGATCTTCTTCTGGTCGGTCTAGTCTAAACCAGTGGCTATGTTATCTGGTAAGGAAGGATATGAGGTTGAGCAAACAATCAATGGGGCTTGGAAGGCTTCTTTTCAAAATCCAGGGGATCAGGCTAATGGAATTTATCAACGACGTACAGATTGATCCAGTAAGCGAAAACCCTCGATCGATACCTATAGAGGTCTTTTGAGGTAAGATTCTTAACTAGGGGCTCTTCCTTCCTGCTTAAGAAAATCCGAAAAGGGGGCGGGGCTGTCTCATGGAGCCGAGCGCAGCACATCCTTTCCAGCGCTATTAAAAAATGGGCGATGTGGTATTCCGATTAGATTCCTTTTTCCGATATATATTGGAGCGAAGACAAAAAGGCCCTTGGCTTCGTTAAATCAAAAAGAAATTTCCATTGAGCCTGGTCCTCTCGAACCAGATCTTGTATAACCTGGATCCACTTTATGAAAGCACCCAACTCAACTGATTAAAGCTCCTCTTTTTCACCGCTAACCATAAAAAGTCGACAAGAGTTCACCACGTTCCGGGAAAGCTAGAAAAATCCTTATGCCCCCACTCTATTTTGATAGATACCCTCGGCTCAGGGAAAAGAGCTAACTCGCTTTCGAAGCAAACTACTTGCCTCGGTCAGGACTGAAGCCATGCCTTTATTAAACAACCCATTCTTGCCATCCCATTTAAGAACGAAAGTCTCACCATGGGGTATGAAAGGAAAGGGGCGAAATAATAGTCAAAGGTCTTAGCTGCTTATCCGGTTTTAGCGGAAGAGGTTCAATAACCGCAGCTACCGAATCCCTTGTTATCGGTAGGGCTACTAATTAGGAATTCCAGGCGAAATATATATTTTTTTAGCCCGGCGCAAGAGATTTTACATTTCAACTAGCAGCCATTTAAAGGTAGCTTTCCCTAGTTTTAACAACTCATTTATCCTAATTGTTCCTATAGGGGAATATAGGGGAAACGAAGGTAGAAGAAAAACTCTTCCGATAAGGGAATTTTTTGTTTTATTTCATAAAGTTAGCTATACCGAGTGCAAAAATGCTTCAGTCAGGGATTCGAACATAGCATCTTCTTCTCCGAACATAGAATATAACACTTGGTTGAAGGGCCAGAGGGGAACTTAAAAATAAAAAGAAAGAATAGATATTCAACAGGAGGAAAGATATATTGAGTAGACTTGCCCTTGCCTTAGCTCGACCGTAAGCTCTTTTTTTTTCTGGAAGCCAGCCATTGAAAGGTATATTTCCAGTGTGTTCTTTTTTTTTATATATTTATTAATTTTTATCCTTCACTTATTTTCCCCTCTTTGGCATCTCACTTCACTTGAAGGAATGAAATTGGATATCTTGTACCCTTTTTTAGGCTTGCTTCGCATAGGCTACAAAAGCTTCGGTGCGGTACACTGAATACCAACCCAATCTCGATGAAAGGTGGAGTGGAAGCTACTCGATCATTCAACAGGGACAGCTTGAATCTACGCTAGAATCCAACCTGCGCTACCAGCTGCCTTATATTATGAAATGGATAGTTATAACCCCTTCTTTCTTTTTACCATAAGGCTCGAAGACTAAGACCGGTACCACTTTACAGCCGGATGGAAAAGAATTATGCCTTTATGAAAAAAGTGAACTTACGGAATACCCGAGAGACAATCGATCTTTTCTTATGTATTCGGAGCGAGAACCTTTGAATAAAAGAGAGCTCTCCTATCATCCTTTTCCTAGCCGAACGAGCGAAGCGTTTTAGTCAGGTCATGAAGGCCAAATCTTTCCCATCCAATTGGGAAAGTGTTCACTTGGCCGCTTTGTCCGCTTACTGTATCGCTTTCACGCTACTGTAATGGGAATGCTCTCAATCATTTGCATTGATTGGCACCTCACATGAGAGTTCTGTGTACCAACCTTGCTACGTAAGAGAGACCCACATGCAAGCGATTACAGCTAGCCTCCTTATCTGCCTTACCCTTACTGAGGACCAGTAGCAAGGGAGGAAGCCACTGATAGCTCTGGCCCCTTTCGGATTGGCTCCCCGATCGGATAGAAACTATGCTTTGGTCTGTAGACACCTCGGCCGTCGTTACACGGGAAGCTTCATCCTCTTCCTCCGAAAGTACGGAGACGGTAAACTGGGCTCCATGCACCTGGCTTTGACGTATATTGAACATCAGATGTCAATTCCGGGGTTCTTCACGAATCGGCTCTGAAGTAGTACTCGATGTCAATTCCTGTGTTCAATACCGATTCCACGTTTAAGTCTCTGCTTACCTCTTTTGCTCAGCAATTTAGGCTAAGCATGTCCCCTACCCGTGTCAGTGTAGCAGCTGGCGTCAAATGGATGATGGTCATCTCTGCAGGAGCCGGAGATGTGGGTACCCAAAACTACCAAACGGGCTAGCCACTCGTTCCCCAACAGCCGCTTTAGCTTAGTGTTCGGTTCTTGCGACTGTGAGCTCTGAGCATGCATGATCTGACGTTCGAAAGAGGATCCGCTGCATGAAGGGAATGGTTACGTATCGTCGAAATATGCCTCACCGGGCTCCGACAACTCCCCCCAACAGCCTTGTTACGGAATTTCTCGGTGATGATACCGTCATCGGGGATCCTTTAGTGGTGAAAGCTTATCAGGAAATAATGTCCGATGAGACTGTCAACTCATACCAGGTCAGGCAGGGAAAGACTGAGACTACCGCGAACTCGGATGCTTGCTTGATGGGAGAAATGGGTTGGGATCCTGCCTTGCCCACCTGAGTCCAATCCCTTCTTTGATGGTCGGAGGCCAGCCCCATGGGGTAGAATACTTGCCTCCATTTGTGCTTCCCCTCCTTCATCCCTTCGTTCCAATCCATCCAGACATATATGGCAACCCGTACTAATTGCCCTTGCGATGAGACCACTACTCGCTTTGGTGTTTCCACCTGCTCTTGTGGCTTTCACCTATCCTTGCACTGAGACTACCCTGGCGATGTGACCCCCCTTCGCCCTTTGATGAGTAAGCTCCGTAAGCCAGCTCTTCGTTGGTTGGCCCGACCATTCCTTTAGATTTCAGCCTCTCACCAGTAGCAGAAGAAGGCAGATGGAGACAGTCCATGTAATTGAGCCCCCCCCCCGCTTACGACCATGACCAATTAGGGCGCTGGTATGACGATCCTGTACGGAGCAAGAAGAAGCATAAAATGAGACAGTGCAGTCATGATCGGTAAGCTGGCTAACAGAAAAATAAATTCATAGACAACTTAGGAATATGTAAAACAGAGAGAACAAAAAACCGGCCAGTGGTGGTAATGGCTCCGTGGTGAGACACAGAGAGTGGAGATCCATATGCAGTAAATATCTGAAGTGGCTTCTGCAAGGGTGAGCATGAGGCATGAATAGAGGTACCGGAGTCAAGGATCTAGGAGGGCCCAGAAAGACCTGTGCGGTCAGCCGAGGTAGACAGCGCAGTGGTGGCATGTCTAGTCGATAGAGTGGAGCCTCCAATCTGGGAGACCTTTAGGATCTGCATAAGCTGTGCCAAAGACACTGAGGCCCCATGTGCTGAAGGAACAACGGCAGAGGCTGGAGTGGCTGCGACATCATCGAACATATCAAGAGTATTAGACCCAGCAGAAGGAGTAGCAGCTGCTGCAGAGGCGGATTGTTGCCTGCGGAGATCAGCTTGCTTCTTCTTGGCATAGCCCTTGAGCATATGGCCCCAGGCATGACAATAGCGACTCCCAATAGACTGGCCGAATGCATGACGGCTAGAAGAATCACGAGAAGCAACGGGGACCGGACCCAGAGGTAGAAGATCGGGAGCCAGAAGCAGCAAGCGCAGTAGCTGGCTCAGCAGAACGGGAGGAGCCCAGGACTTGCAGACGAATCTCTTCAGCTATAAACTCTGAAAGTTCTACATCTAGAGTAGGAAGAGGAGATTTGTGCAGGAGCTGGCCTCTGATGGACTCAAACTCTAGGCGAAGGTGCATGAGGAACTGAAATAGACGTTGCTGATCTCGGGCCCTCTGCAGCTTCTTGGCACAGCCACAGGCAGAATATGTATAACATAACTCCTCCCCCATGGAGGAGAGCTGCTTCCAATGGTCCTCATTATAGTGTAAAACTCCTGGATAGGCCGATTGTCTCGATGTGCAGTAGATAGCTCCTGGAATACCGAATAAGCAATGGCAAGGCTGGTCTTGTTAGAATGGATATTGAATATAAATTCTAGAGAAAGAAAGGAGACAAACCAAACCAAAAAGTCCCTAGCTTCAGAAGTGGCAGTTGCATAGAGAACTCTTCTTCTGTCAGCAGCAAACAACGGTTTTTCACCATGTGACTTTTGCACGCCCATTAGAAGTTCGGGTTTATTCGATTCCCCCGCTTGCCAAGTTTTCTTCAAATCCTGCTTCCAGAAACCTAGACGGTTTCCGCCTAGGAAGATTCCTTCTTTCTGTCCTATTGAGAGGATGATCCCTGGACATCACCTGTGGGGTTAGATCTTCTCGTCAAACCAGTAGCATGGGAACAGGTCTCCTAAATCCTCCGTCTCGTGGTACGTGCGGCTTAAACACTCCCAAAAGTACACTAGACATCAGCCATACAAGAACCCGAGGGGCAATCTTCCTCGTCCCTGCTCGAGGCAAGGAAGAAAAACCATTTGATGGACTTGGCCTGAGGGACCTCCCCCCGCAGGTTTTCTGGTAAGGCCTCCCCTTTCAGTCGAGCTAAAGACTCTCCCGCTGGTGTCTAAAGACCCTACGATCTCAATCTGTATTTCCTTGAATGGGGCTCCAACCGGTTCAGTACTCCTTTTGCCGTTGTAGCTGCTGGAACTGCCAAAGAAGCCCTACTCCTACTATGGAAGTATGCGCCCTTAATTCAAAAAATGGAAGCTTTCTCCCCGCTACTAAAGAAGCTTATTCCTGGTTGGTCGGTCATAAATAAGGGAATGTCGGCTCGATCGACCTGACCCATTTCAAAATAGGGCCGGCGGGAGGGATAGAACACGAGCGCAAGTTGTCTCACTGCCCGCTCCTTCCAAATCCAACGTCAAATAGAAAGTGAATTAGAGATTCGATTCGAATTCGATTTCGGTCTTAGTCTCAGTGTGGCTGATCATGCTCGGCAGACCAGCGTCCCATAATTCATGGTGGGCGAAGATCTATAGTACTTTCCTTACTACCATGGTAGCATGAGCGTTCGCCTTTAGTAAGGAATAGCATTAGATCAAGGTAGCGCTATCTTATAGCATAAGATAACCAACCATTGTTTACCATTTAATACGTTTTTTTTCAAAAAATTCCTTAGACTGAGATAGCATGGTGAGCCCTTATAACTACAGATCTATAGCTGAGTATAGTGAGTCCCTTGGAACCTTTATAGCATAGCCTTTTTTAGAGGAGCTGCTCGCCTGGTCGCCGAAAGCCCTCGTCGGTAGATCTATAGCCCGGTTCCGAAGAACTCTTAACAGCGGGAAGCGAAGGAAGGGTAGGGCTTAAAGCAGCTCGTTTCTCGAGGGTTCGGGTCAGGAGCGGTATAAGAGGTCTAGGCCAGTCCTTTTGCTCTTACAGATGTCAGTCTTTTTTCTGTTGATGCGGTAGTCTCGGTCTTAGCTGCTGGACTGCTTGACTTAGAGCTTGAACGTGGAAATCTAGCTGACATTGAACTCGCTGCCACTGAGCCATTGAGCATTGAAACTCAAGAGTGAACGAGATCTCCATCCCACTAAAAATTCCAAGTGTTAAGCGCGGTAACCATTTGACTGAATCTAGCTCTACGGAGGTCAGTGCTGCTTGATTGACTGCTTGAAAGTTTGAACCAAGTCTTGGATTCGGAAGAGAAGTAGGCGTAGAGGATATTGGGAAAGATTCCACATCTGGTTAACTGCTTGTTAACTGCTTTAGGAGTGCCGGCTCCAGGCTAGAGAAAGGATAGGCTATTACTGAAGCTGTGAAAAAGAATTGCTAGTGAAAGTTTTACTCAGAAAGAGTCATTAGTGCACATAATAGGCTTCATCTGATCTTATATACGCTATTTTCTATGTCAAAGAGCTTATTCGAGAACAAGGCGCAGCAAGAGCGCATTCGATGCTTCTGATTCCATTCCTAAAAACAGGGCTTACGACTCTCACTAATATAGAATATGCTCTGAGGGAGGTTTGTGCAAGTGAAATTGAAGGGACTTGCAGCTAAGGCGAGAAATCGGCCCGCACTTTATATATACTGACGCTTTAGAGTTAGAGGCTGCGACGGTGGAAGTAGAGGAGATGAAATCATCATCCTTTATTGTCTCATCAGGGTTTCCATCCGAACTAGTTCTTACAGCAAAGAGCAATAGCTACCTTTACAGTTCGCTCTGTCAGTCCACAAAGAAGGTCTTTCTCGCTAGCGAAAAAGTCTTATTCTACTCGCTTTCTCTCTTTCTACCGGCTTGAAAAAATGACCCCAAAGAGGAACTTCCTTTTTCGAAGAGGCCAGGACAGATGGCTCTTCCACGGGGGATGAAGGATCTGGTTTATCCGCCATCGCTATCACAAAAAGACTTGATGAAGCTTTCTTCTTGTTTTCATTTCAGTAGAGTGGCAAGAGCTCGTAACCCAGGGGCATTCATCCAATGCTTACTTTTAGGCATAGCATTAGCCTATTTCCGCGAGTCAGAAAGCCTTAACGCCCTTTTGGTTGCGGGAGAGAAGTACTTAAGATCAGTCCAATTGCTTGCTTGGCCTATGGCTTCGATAGACTCTTCCTCTTCCTAGTTCGTGCTAAGCTAAAAGAGATAATCTATCATCAACCGTCTTGTTAGCAGCAGCTTATGAAAGAAAATAAGAGTTCCCAGCTACCGACTCTACTTAATCAACTGCTACCACTTTCTTTGTTGCTACCGGGTTCGTTCAATCAAAAAGAATAGAATCCGGAGGTAACTTCCTTCGCTCCCTTCTAGCCGTCCTCCAAGATCTAAATCGCTGGCACTTTGGATCTATCCTAAAAGAAAGAATTGACTGACCTTGCAGCTTTCGATTAGGACTTTTCTTCTCCAAAGTCTAAAGAGATTTCCCGGTGAGAACTCCTTTCTAGTAGCAATTCCGACAAGAGCGGAAATAACTACGGTTATTTCCATTCTTCTTTCTCCTGTTCTTCTTCTATCTAAGGACAAGGCAGAAGGTAAGGCCTGTGCTTGCTTCTAGGCTTCTTTCTTCTAGTCGAGGTGAAAGCTTTCAAAGAGCTGAGTCGTACCCACTAGCTTTAGACTAGGCAAAAGAGTACGCAACTGAAGAGAGAGCGCTAAGAGTGATGGCTTTTCCTTATATTGATTGAGACCTAGCCTCGGGGCACTGAACTGTGGCACAGAACCCCTTTCTAGGTATGGGACTAAATATAGAGCTCTAAGCTAAGATCACATCGCTTTCAACCCCTCGGGCACTGACTTTATTAGAGTAGGTAACCCGGTTCAAGCAGAGTCGAGGGATGAAATGGCAAGTTCCACGCTAATCCTAGTCCAAGCTAAAAGGCTACGACTGCCTCCTACGCCTTTAAGCCATGCCCTTAGAGTAATCCTTGTGAACAGCCGGTTCACTGTAGGCTATATTTTAGTTAGATAGGTCCGTTGGGATTCTTAGTTCTTTTCTATTTTCTTGTCCCTTTGTTCTGTGATAAACTTTCTATAATTCACTCCATCCCTCATCTACTTCTTTCTACTCGTGCGTAAAATGATTTTTTTGGCGGATTGATAGCCCTGCTAGGCTTATTCGCTGACTGAACTGATAGGATTAGATTAGAAGGCGTAGGCCTATAAGGACAGAAAGGGAAGGGCACTCAAAGCATTAGGTCTCCCAATCGACCCGAGAAGGACAGGGACATTCCCGGTGGGTGCGGCATATCTAGGACTTTTTGACAAACAAAAGAAAAGCAGGATATCTAAACCTTTTCGTTCTTCCGAAAGAGGTTATTATGGGCATCTTCGATGAGAAGTCGAAAGCGCTAAGATCGGAGATGCTGTTGAAAGATGAATCCTCCTCGTGTGCGTGGCTAGCTGAACTATTGATCCTTCCTCTAGAGCAGCAGATTCTCTAAGACATTTGGCAGTCAAAACAAAGGACGCCATTCCTCAAGTGCCACATCTGATTCTCGAAGAACGCTATTTATGTCAGTTCCTTCTTGGCTACTGATGCCATCCCTCCGTCTCGTCTAATTGGATTGGCCTATCGGTGATATAGACTCTTCCTGGTGAGTTGCCTACCAGGTAGCAGCCAATAGCTTTTACCTATATCATTTCCCGGATCTACTACTTATATAAAGATAGGACCAAAGTCAAGTGATTCAACTCAAGCACGAACCGCTACCTCCTCTTCCATCCTCTTCTCCGACTTCAGCAGAAAAAACTCAAACAACTCATTATCTCATGTCAACAGCGCATTCGTTCACTCAAACAGCGCATTTGTGAGCTCCAAGTCCAAGAGCCTATCCGGTACGAGAAGTTAAGGGTGAATGTGAATTTATCTTCTTTAGCGAGAGTCGAAAGGTCGTGAGCCAGTGGCTATGGGGAAGTAAGGGTATAAGAATCACTGGTTGGAATGGTATCGAAGGCGACCATGGGGAGCTTTGTAAAGCCAAGTAAGTGATCCGAGGGAGACGCTGTGACGGCTCCTCTTTCATCAGTTTCATTTTTGGAAGGTGAGGGAATTAATAGAGTCATATTCCAAAAAAATGGCTATTCTTTCAGCTCGTGTGAAAATCGAGTCGGAACTCGCGGATAGCTTTGGTTCGCTTTCCCTTGGTGACCCTGGTGTGACCTTGCCTATGGTGTCTGTGGCCCACTCTTTCGACTCTTCACTCTGTTCATGCTTAGCTGGAAGGTTAAGGTAAGGACGTTGAATTTGCTTTTGTAGTCTCGGATTATAATTATAAATAAGAGCAAGTCAAGGCATGGGCTTTCCTTTAACAGAAAGAAATAGAGTAAGGGACTAGATAACCTTGTTCTTTCAGGATGGAATGATATAGACAATAGGTAGTTGTCGTAAGAAAGCAGGAAGGAAGAGAGGACAGGGGTGCTTTCGAATAAAGTGGGAAAGGGGTGGTTTCCACTACAATATAAAGGGCTCTTCTTGCCTTTCTAGAGGCCTTTTTCTTAGCCAATGATGGAAAAAGAAAGGATGGTAAGGAGTCCTTTGTACCGTTGTTATTATCTTGTAATTGTATGGCTCCAACAGACAGACATGTCATTACCAGAAAATCCTCCATACGATTGCTATTCAGAACAGTAGAGGTCTTGATACGCAATGTCTGGACTATAGTTAAGGTGGAACAACACACCAGCGATTGAACACCGTATCCGGGATGGTAGAAACTGCGGCGATGTGCAATGTCTACAGACAGCATTAAGGGCCTCCCTCCGCTAGGCAAGCTGACTACTACTGAATGTGAATGGCCGACTTGGTATTCGTATTCTCAATCGGCGAGGCCTCGATACCCACAGACAGTTGAGAGACTTACAGTTAAAGGTAGGCCCGAAGGGGCGATTCCGTCAGGCTATTCCTAGGGGTTATATTACCGCTTCAGTCAATCGGAAAGACAAAACAAGGGAAACTGTCTCAGGGGAGCACCCTTTCAAGTCCGGGTAATGCAGAAACCTTTCCGGCGCCTCATCAACAAGAAAAAGCACAGGAAGCGGAGCCGCTGGGAGTGGGAGACGTTTCGAGGAGTGCGGTCGCACTCGCTCACTCTACAAGTTCGGTTGTTTCAGTCATAAGGGGGTATCTTCCAGCTTAAGGCGCAGAGAGAAAAGCGGTAGGGTAGTAGGCCTAAAGTAAGGAGACTACCCGAGACACAACCAGACTTGCGTAGGAGCATCGACTGGTCGGGGCTAATACGCCGCCAAGTGTGTTACAGGCCATGTTTATCACCGGTTTGGTTGTTGTTGAAGTTTCCCGTTGAGTTGAGGCAAGCTTAGCCACCAGCCCCCTTCCTTATACATAGGAAGCTCTTGGGGAAAACTTTTTACCACTCCGCTCACTCGTAAGTTAGAACAAGCGCTTTAGGTCAAGAAGGGCAAGTTACTTGAAGTGTACATCCATATATTGAATATATATGAGGAAGACGCAAACTGGTGTCAATCGGGAAGCAGCAGCAAGACTTACTTTATATTATTTCCTAGCATACGCTCTAGGCTAACATAACGAGTGTCGGCGGGTAGGGCGGTTTTGGAAAGAAGAGGGAAAGATTGGCAATGGCTTCGTCAAATGTGACAAGATTGATGCCTTGCTTTAGATTAGCGGGACCTATGATTGGTTACTGGAAGAAAAGGGATAGATTTTAGTTTTCGGGCCGTCAGGCAGAGAGGTGACGAAGACAGGGACTAGTAAGAGGTGAATGGCAGCAAGTATCGTTGAAAAGTCATCAAACAGCGACTTAATGAAAGGGTTGCCTTAGTCCCTATCACTATGGGAGGGCCCCTTCGCTTTCTTCCACGAGTTGGTCTTGTAGGTTGGCGTAGGCAAGGTCCTTACTATTTTCACGCATGACATGAGGTTGTCTACCTCACTAGTATTTTTACTGGAATGCCAGGCGGAGGAGTGTACGCGCTATCCGACTTGTATGTGAAAAGCATTTCGTACTCGTAACTGATCCCTTCCTAGCGAAAGGTGTGCTCCAATCCAATCTCCAATGGCAAAAAGAAAGAGGCCAGCCGGGAAGCAGGATAGAAGTTGTACTATTGTCGCGAAACCTCATTCCCAGACGACCTTCACGCTACAACTTAGAGACCTTCGAAAGACTCTCTTTGAAGAAGAGGTTTAGAATGCCCAGCTGCAGCAGTAGCAATAGACTTTATTGAAGAGCTGCTCTCTCACTGTCGGGTGTGATTTCCTATTGTATCGTCTTATGCCTTGTGGTTGAAAGACCTCTCTCCAGAAAGGGAATCTTTGAAGACAGATACCAGCTTTAACAGTTCCGCCACCGAACCACTGATGAATGAAAAATGCAAGCAAGTACAGGCAATGCTAATCTTCAATTTCTCCGGCTGGTATGCCCTTTGACTTTTCTTTTAGAAATCGCTATCACCATCCTATGCCTATGGCACGAACCAGCTAGAGCTTATCCGACATTAAAGGACGACTCCTCTTCGAAACTTCAAGTACAAGACCTAGAGCCTTCTATCAACTGCGCCGAGCTCAGGAACGAAATTTCAAGATTGACTTGCCAGCCGTCTTAGCCCAATTGCATTACCTTTAACACACCCGATTAGACCCCTATTGCAAAGCTTTCACGCAGCTGATCTCTCGTAGACCACCTAATTACGGTATAGATGGATGGTGTAAAAGTAAGTAAAGTAGTTTAAGTGGTGTTCACTCTGTCTCGTAGATGATACCCTGAAAAGACTGAGACTGGGATACGTACACTAGCTTGAACTTGAACAGACTCAGCTGATCTACTCACATCGCTTGAAGCTCACCTGGCCTCTGAGGCCCGGGCATAAGCACTCTACCTGGCATCCTTCCCCTTCTTCGGGCATATCGTCACTCTTGATTCAATCGTGCCATAAAAGACCGTGATTTTTTTCATTTTCATGGAAAGTCATAAGGTAATCGGCTGACCTTAGGTTGACTTCCCCAGACCAATTGAAAGGGACAGGAAAAGCAGAAGCAAGGGACTTTTAGCATTCACATCGAAGAACAGGCCAATCCACAGCGGCTGAGGAGATTGGACTTGACTGACTTTCTACTTCCTCTGAGATTGTATGATATGGATTTGAAACAGCCGTGATAAGGAAATGACCAAGAGATGAAGAGTAAGCAACCCCAACGGAACCGAAAGAGGAAACGAGTGAAACCGCTTTCCACTCGAGTAGGGAGGAGCTCTTATCTTCTGCGATCACCGGATCGAAAGCCGGGATTGTTAGATATAACGAGGGAAACCTCGCGGATCAAGGCATTTAGGCTATCAGATGCAATTTTATACTCGTATGCTAAAGCTATTCGATTTGTTCTCCTAACCTGCTCATTGCTTGGATTATCTTGTTGGTGTTTTTTCTTTTCGTCCCAGAGCCTTTGCTCGTGAAGCCGGATGCTCTTTTCTCCACAGATTTAGGGTTAGTTGTTAAGGTTGTTAGAGAAACCTTTGTTGATCAGATTTGTAGTGAGCATCATGTTCCAAGTCCGTGTGATTGTGGGGAACCTTTAAATAAAGTGGCCAGGGGCCTATTTGAACCCAATTCCCCTTTTGATCCTCTTTGCTTAGAAAATAGTACCCGTAGGAGGGTCAAAGCGGTTTCCGTCTTTGTAGCATCAATAGTTCTCAGTCTGGCTCTTACAGAATCAGTATCCGCTTACTCATAAAGGGGGCTTTCGCTGGCCTTAGAAACTAAGGTGTGTTTGTTTATTCTTTAATTAACTAGGTAGGGGTTTGAAGGATCTTCCCCATCCATTGGGGTTTAGCATAAAGAAAGCTATTTAGGTATTTAGGTATTTTATTGTTCCATTCCCTCACGATCCACTAAAAGGAAAGTAGCGTCGATATTGGTTCCAATCCAATTCGTGAGAGAGGGCAATGCCCCTACCAAATTCAAGCCCGAGCGTTTAGAATCAGCCTAGAAGTTTTTAGAAGGCAGATTCCCTAATGGCAGAAGTGAAGAAGGACTTGTTAAATCTTCTCAGAGAAGAAGATAGTAAGAAGAAAAGGAAGGATTTGATGGATAAGTTAGTCAGAATAGTAGATTTTCTTTGGGAGACCAAGTCCGATTATAAGCAAGGGACGCCTAAAAAGGAATTGGAAGAATTAAAGTCAGCACTTTTCAACTCTACTTTTCACTTTTCCTCGATGTACCGATCTTGGATTCCAAAACCGAACAGGCCTGGAAAGATGCGAGCTATTACCCAGCCCCACAAAGGGGACATCATCGTTATAGAAGCACTTTCCCTTTTATTAAACATCGTCTTTGAGGATATTTTTTTGCCTCAATCTCACGGGTTTAGGAAAGGTCGAGGCCCTATTACTTTTTTATACAAATAGAGCATTGGGGCCCGTAGATAAGTTAATAAAATCCGATATCGTTGGATGCTTTGATAACATAGAGCATAAACTACTTTTAGAAGTGCTTTATTCTTTGGTTGAGTCTTTTGTTTCGCTAGTTACGCGCGCTTCAGGAACCTATTGAGATTATGATCAATTTACAATTGAGGATTTCCTCCTTTGTCTCAAATGATGAAAACTATATTGAACTCGAAAGGACGACTCTCAGATCGGTTGATTTCATGCTGGCTTGACCAGGCAATGATAATGAAGGAGGTTAGTCATAGGACAGAGGACTAGTTTCCGCTTTGCACGAGCTGAGACAGTGTAGATAGATCCGGATAAGGCAAAGATCACATTCCTACTGCTATAACTAAGACTGGTAATGACCTAAAAGAGGCGGAGTGAGACCGGTTCACTGAGTCAAGGCCAACTACTGGATTTTGAGCAAGCGAGGTCCAGGCACTAGATATAATGGCCTACTTATCCCGATCAAACCCTCCCGTAGCTATTAGCAATATTTGGACGAATAACAGTAAGATATACCAGACCCTTATTACCTCCGTGGAAGTAACATTCTGGGGAGGCTCAGCTTCTACCCAGGGCGGAAGGTGGAGAAGGCTGGGCCGTAGCTACTAGGATAAAAGCATGACCTCTTTAAGATCTGGGATAGATCTTTCCGATGATATCCATGGCCCAACCTCGAAATGGCCAAGGCTTGATAATCGGGTATAACTCGGAAGCCGGCTTGCGCTGGATTGGTCCATACCTCTGGCAGGCATCGCAGCTCTTAGCATGTGCTATGCAATCTGACAGGACCGTAGGCCAGTAGTGGCCATGTCTCCGGATCAACCAACGCATCTTCACAAACTCATGTGCCCCACTTCACTTAGGGGAGTCAGTCTTTTCGATGAGCTAACTAGAAGCTTAGAGGAGAGCGCTAGCGTGCACACTTCCGTTGATGTGCTTCACCGATCGATGGAATCTTTTTTACATTGATTAGTCGGACCAAACGGAAAGACCAATGCTACTCATTCTGATCTCAGCTGCTTTGTCTCTTTCTCGGGTACATCCCATACATACAAAGACTGGAGGAAGGAACTTCGCCAATGGTACTTCTTCCTTCTTCAAGCTCTTCCTCACCGCTTCTGTCAGCATAGAGGAAGGTTTTCACTCCCGTTGAGAAAGAATAAATGCCCTAGCTCAGCTTCCTAGCATGACACATCGGCTACGCCATCAGAGACTGGAATGATCCTCCACTTTCTAGTCAGGAAATCTCACTGCTCCGTGGGCTTCTTTCGCAGCTCTCTTAAGCTATCGCTCGCTTTACGAGTGCAACCAAGTTCAAGAAACTGTTAATTAAGATACTATGCTGGTATCTATCTAAGAGTCAATATCTGTGAGAAGCTTCCTTCTCATACACATCCGAAGCAACGTTTGATCATCAGCATTAGAGAGTTTTGCCGGTCCTTGAAAGAGCGTCATCAGTCTAGCTCGTCATGACTCGATCATGGCCTTAGGCGGAATTGGTCCTGGCCGGAAGAACGAAAGATACCGGCAAGCACAGAGCAGTCGTCCGAAGGGGTTCCGTAGAGTAGTCTAACCCCGGGCCAATCCTTGGAGCTTTTCTCCGTGTCCGACAGAGAAAACTTGGTGCGAATCGGGGTGATGTAATCCACTGCTCGTATAACTAATGTACTTATGTAATTCCACGCAAATATGGCTGCCGGGAGAATCCGTAGTTGCTAAGGAAGAGAGTCGAGACAAAAAGCCAAGACAATCATCCAGGCATTGGCATTGAAGTTGGCAAGGCCAATCCATCTGTTAATGATAGGTAAAAAGCTAGTGTAAAATATGTCTTTCTCGTCCTAAAAAAAAAGTACTCAAACTCATTTGACTCTAAAGGAGGACTACTTTATTACCAATTATATAAGGTAGGACGACTCATTTGACTCTAAAGGAGGACACTAAGTTAGGAGTACTTTTTCCTGGTTTAATAGAGAGACGGTTGAATAATGTTGCTGATGCCTTGAGCGGCAAAGCTGAGTTAGCTGCATTAAAGCTGGACGGGCAGGCCAGCACAAGTTCCGCACGGACCGCGTTGAGATCGCTAAGTCCGTAACAGCTAGCAAGCAAGCAGCCCAAAAAGCAAGGAAAACACACTTAAGCGCGCTCAACGGCTTTTCGCGATGCCGAGATAACTAACTACCCCTCATCCCAATGGGCTAGGGGTTACGTTATGTACGAAACCCTCTTTTTAGTATACCACTTCTGGCTCGTCATGCTGCATCTCTTCTGAGACCAGGACCTTTTATCACGACTTTCGCCTGTTGCGTACCCTGCTTCCACTACTGTACAAATAGCATTTCCTTCTACACGAATACCTGCTACGGTTTGAGCAGCAAAGGGGGGGGTAGGGGAAAGCTGGGGAGGTCGCACCGAAACTCCCCCGACAACGAGGTGTAATCGATGTCGCCAGCAAGCTTCATGCTTTCTCGAGGAGCGGGTTCGGTCCCCCGAGTCATGGTTTTAAGCATGTTGGTGAGGAACGAGGTTTGGGCAATGCATGTGTTAAGCATTTAGCGATCCACGATTCGTTGGGCGCTTCGGGACCCTATCAGTCGGCTTGCCAATCAACTGATCCGCTTTCCTTGGTCAAGCCGGTATTTAAATTAAATAAGTAAGTAGTAAGTAAGTGAAGTGGTGAATTGGCCATTGGAAAGGAGGAATAAAGCTTATTTCAATACGTATTACTTGTTTTAGGCACTGTTAAAATTAGAGTGCATACAATATCCTTTCATGATTCAAGATGTAAGGAAAAGGACTTTCAACTAAGGTAAATCCAATGTCAGCTGAAAGATGAAAGAGAGGATTTCCTTATCGCATTGGAATGCCTTAACTTAAGAAGATTGTTCCTTCGGTAGCAGGGGTTCGTGGTCGTGGAAGAATTGGGTTCGATTCCAAAACACCCAATGTGGCGAAAAATACTTTTTCAAGGAGATATGAAATGGTCGCGTGGTTAAGATCTCCAACTTCGCGTCTACTTTTAGGAAATGTGTGGTGTCGAAAATCTCATAACGAGTCTGTCAAGGGTGAAAGATAGCCCTAAAGTTAGGCCCCGGAGATAGTCTTTCTCAACTGTCGATCGACGTGACAATCATGCCTGTAAGAAAGACGACTTCTTGAAAATAATTAAGAAGGATCCAGCAATCAGTTATCCTAAATAATAGTAGAAAGAAATGTACGAAAGAATTCCTTCAGTGTGCGTTTGGTGCCTTATTAATATGGTGGGTAACATATATATCTTATCTTAAGATAAGAAAGGGAAGGTTTGATTGAAAGTAGTACGTCTGCAGGGCCCAATCATACTCAAAAGAAGAGTTTGATCCTGGCTCAGAAAGAGGGCTTGGCTATATGCTTAACACAAACCTCTTGA